TAATGAATCCCTTAGTGCATAGATTTTGCATCTATGATCTAGATAGACAAGATCTTAAATAAAAAAAAAAATTTAAGACTAAACAACTAAAATGCTTCTATTGTTGGATCCATAATTAATCCTTTGGATCCTTGGGATTGGTGGATTTTTTTATATTTATATCCCGTAGTTTAGGACCATGGATCGAGCTAAAGAAGACAACATTTTTGACCCCTCCCATATATTGTCCTTTTCATTCCGTGTTGCAATAGAAACTTATTATTCTACAAAATTCTATGAAAATTTCTTTTTCATAAGAGAGAAAGGATATTTCAATGAGAATTTGTATACGACATGGGAGAAATCTCTCTTTATATTCAAAATTGAAGAAAGGGTTCCATCATATGAAGAAAGGGTTCCATCATATTCATATATAGTGAAGTGATACCCCGATTCCCACAAGAGAATCGTTTCTTTCAATACTCGCTTGTTATTAGTTAATAATCCTAGTGATTGAATCTATATGCTTATTCCGAAAGGAAATATTCAAATGATTATTCATCGAATGACTATTCATATATTGTATTTTCATTCAAATAGGGGGCAGGAAGGCTCTATGGAAAAGGAAAAATGGTGGTTCACTTCGATGTTGTTTAACAGGGAGTTAGGATACAGGTGTGGGCTAAGTAAATCAATGGATGGTATTGGTCCTATTGGAAATACTAATGGAAGTGAAGACCTCGTTATAGATAAAAACATTCATAGTTGGGGTGATAGTGACAACCCAGGTTGCGATAATGTGGATCATTTATTTGGTGTCAGGGGCATTCGTAATTTCGCCTCTGATGACACTTTTTTAGTTAGGGATAGTAGTGGTGACAATTATTCCATCTATTTCGATATTGAAAATCATATTTTTGAGATTGACAATGATCATTCGTTTCTGAGTGAACTCGAAAGTTTTTTTTCTAGTTATCCAAATTCTAGTTATCTGAATAATGGGTCTAAGAGTAACAATCACTACTATGATCGTTACATGTATGATACTAAATATAGTTGGAATAATCACATTAATAGTTGCATTGACAATTATCTTGATTCTGAAATCAGTATTAATAGTGACTTTTCAAGTGGCGACAATTACAGTAAGAGTTACATTTATAGTTACATTTGTAATGAAAGCATAAACAGTATTGCCAGTGTGAGTTCCGATGTAAAAACTAGTGCAAATGAAAGTTATTCCTATGAAAGTGAGTCCCATATGCAAGGAAACTCTAATGATCTCGATATAAATAAAAAATACAGACATTTGTGGGTTCAATGCGAAAATTGTTATGGATTAAATTATAAGAAATTTTTGAGATCAAAATTGAATATTTGTGAACAATGTGGATATCATTTGAAAATGAGTAGTTCAGACAGAATCGAACTTTCGATTGATCCGGGCACTTGGGCTCCTATGGATGACGACATGGTTTCTGTGGATCCCATTGAATTTCATTCGGAGGAGGAACCTTATCAAGATCGTATTGATTCTTATCAAAAAAGGACAGGGTTAACCGAGGCTGTTCAAACAGGCATAGGTCAATTAAAAGGTATTCCCATAGCAATTGGGGTTATGGATTTTCAGTTCATGGGGGGAAGTATGGGATCCGTAGTAGGTGAGAAACTAACCCGTTTGATCGAATATGCTACTAATAGATCTCTACCTGTTATTATAGTGTGTGCTTCCGGAGGAGCGCGCATGCAAGAAGGAAGTTTGAGTTTGATGCAAATGGCAAAAATATCTTCCGCTTCATATAATTATCAATTAAATAAAAAGTTATTATATGTATCAATCCTTACATCTCCTACAACCGGCGGGGTGACCGCTAGTTTTGGTATGTTAGGAGATATCATTATTGCCGAACCTAATGCCTATATTGCGTTTGCGGGTAAAAGAGTAATTGAACAAACATTGAATAAGACAGTACCCGATGGTTCACAATCGGCTGAGTATTTATTCCAGAAAGGCTTATTCGACCCAATCGTACCACGTAATCTTTTAAAAGGTGTTCTGAGTGAGTTATTTCAACTTCACGGTTTCTTTCCCGTGAATAAAAATTCAATCAAGTAGAGCATTAAAATGAAATTAGGAAAAAAAGGAATGTTCTCTTCTTACGTATTTATTATAGATATTGAATAGTATATATATTGTATTGAATAGATATTGAAGCATTCAAATATAGAAAATATAGAATTGAAATCTTGCGTTTTTCTATATCCCCTACCATATCCCCGGGGAACTCCCATTTTTACTAGGAATTCATGTTGGATCGGGTTCATTAGAATCCTTACTTGTAAGAAACTCTTTCATTCGTTATTAGAAGATAAGGACAAAAGAACAAGAATAATAAATAGAAAAGTAAATAGGTACACCTAATTTAGTTCTATTTTTCTTGTACCTATTATTATATACTTAGAATCAATATACTTATGATAAGATATCTTTATAACAGGTACAAATCAAATATTAAATCGAGGTATCTAGTCTATGACAACTTTCAACTTCCCCTCTTTTTTTGTGCCTTTAGTGGGCCTAGTATTTCCGGCAATTGCAATGGCCTCTTTATCTATTCATGTTCAAAAAAACAAAATTGTCTAAATCCGATGGGACCAAATCTCATCAATTTCTTGCAAGAATTTTACTTGGATCATAATACAGATATCCATTTATTGGAATATGGTAAACATGCGGCTTCTTCCGAACACAAGTGAAAGAGCGGTTATGTGCGTGGAAACATTATATATGGATAATATGGATAAATGCATTAGAGCTTTTTTGAAAATCGATCAGCAGAGATCTGAAATGGAAAGTTAATATATCTATATGTACGTATATACCCATAGTAGGATCCTATGACGGGGATTTTCTTTTTTTTATATCGATATATCGAACCGATTCTATGAATTATTACTAATGATTCATATCACAATAGTGCTAGTTGATGAGAGTTACTTCGGGAACAAAACATAAAGTCAAATTTATTTGGGTTATTCTCTCAATTCCAATAAAATGCAACTGGATCTAGTATGAACTGGCGATCAGAACGTATATGGATAGAACTTATAACGGGGTCTCGCAAAACAAGTAATTTCTTCTGGGCCTGTATCATTTTTTTAGGTTCCCTGGGATTCCTATTGGTTGGAACTTCTAGTTATCTTGGTCGGAATCTGATATCTTTATTTCCGTCTCAGCAAATCCTTTTTTTTCCACAGGGGATCGTGATGTCTTTCTATGGGATCGCGGGTCTGTTCATTAGCTCATATTTGTGGTGCACAATTTGGTGGAATGTAGGCAGTGGTTATGATCAATTCGATAGAAAAGAAGGAATAGTGTGTATTTTTCGTTGGGGATTTCCTGGACGAAATCGTCGGATCTTCCTTCGATTCCTTATGAGAGATATCCAGTCGATTAGAATAGAAATTAAAGAGGGTCTTTATCCTCGTCGTGTACTCTATATGGAAATCAGAGGTCGGGGGGCCCTTCCGCTGACTCGTACTGATGAGAATTTGACTCCACGAGAAATTGAACAAAAAGCTGCTGAATTGGCCTATTTCTTGCGCGTACCAATTGAATTATTTTGAAATAAACCAAAAAATGGATGTTTTTTCAGCATTGAGGAAGGAACTCAAAAGCCCTCCCTGTTATAGATATAGAACTCATGTTTCAAAAAAATACCAGATTGGATAGAGTCGAGCAATGAAGTCGCTTCATTAACAATTCACAGATTCAAAATGACAAAAAAGAAAGCATTCACCCCCCTTCCATATCTTGCATCTATAGTATTTTTGCCCTGGTGGATTTCTTTCTCATTTAATAAAAGTCTGGAATCTTGGGTTATTAATTGGTGGAATACTAGTCAATCCGAAGCCTTTTTGAATAATATTCAAGAAAATAACGTTCTAGAAAAATTCATAGAATTAGAAGAACTTTTTATTTTGGACGAAATAATAAAGGAGTATTCAGAGACACATATACAAAATTTTCGTATAGGAATTCACAAAGAAACGATACAATTGGTCAAGATGCATAATGAGGGTCATATCCATACCGTTTTACACTTCTCAACAAATATAATAAGTTTTGCTATTTTAAGTGGTTATTCGATTCTCGGTAATGAAGAACTTGTCATTCTTAATTCTTGGGTTCGGGAGTTTCTCTACAATTTAAGCGACACAATAAAAGCTTTTTCTATTCTTTTGTTAACTGATTTATGTATTGGATTCCATTCGCCTCATGGTTGGGAACTAATGATTAGTTTTGTCTACAAAGATTTTGGATTTTCTCATAATGAGCAAATTATATCTGGGCTTGTTTCCACTTTTCCAGTCATTCTAGATACCATTTTTAAATATTGGATCTTCCGTTATTTAAATCGTGTATCTCCCTCACTTGTAGTAATTTATCATTCAATGAATGACTAAGGGATGATCCACTGATATGAATCCAATTATAATGTTTGTTACTTCGTACATAAACAAACCAATAAAAATCTTACTCACTCTTTTCTTTATGTTTCTACTCATCCAGGGGATTCTTCCTATATTCCAGTGAAATTATTCCAGTCAAATAGCAGAATCGTGGATAGGAAACTATACTAGCAACCTACCTAATTTATTGTAGAAATTCTCCGGATCAACGATTGGACCATGCAAAATAGAAATATCCTTTCTTGGGTAAAGGGGCAGATGACTCGATCCATTTCTGTATCGATCATGATGTTGATATATGTAATAACTTGGACATCTATTTCACACGCATATCCCATTTTTGCGCAACAGAGTTATGAAAATCCACGAGAAGCAACCGGGCGTATTGTATGTGCCAATTGTCATTTAGCTAATAAGCCCGTGGATATTGAGGTTCCACAAGCGGTACTTCCTGATACTGTATTTGAAGCAGTTGTTAGAATCCCTTATGATATGCAACTGAAACAAGTTCTTTCTAATGGTAAAAAAGGGTCTTTGAATGTAGGGGC